AAAAACCTCTGCCTTTTTTAAAAGATACCGAACAGTTCCTGTGGGCTGAGCGCCCTTTTCAAGGAAATATAGAATAGCAGGAACGTTTAAATAACTTTGATTCTTTATCGGATCATAAAAACCTACGTTCCGAAGATCTCTTCCTTCTCTTCGGGATCGAACATCAATTGCAACGATTCGATAGACGGCTCATTGGGATAGATCTAAGTAAATGAACAAGACCCCCCCTAGAAACGTATAGGAAGTTTTCTCCTCGTACGGCTCGAGAAAAAATGATTTGGAGTTTTGTCTACGTATAGAATTCTAATTTCTGGCAAAGGAGTTGATAAAATAAATTAGAATGGGATTTAACTCATTTTTTTCTTCCTCCTTCCTGAAAAAATAAAAATCATTTGTACCCATAACTCAAGTTGGATAATTCTCAAAGAGCTTAAAAGAAAAAAAATCTTTAGGCAATTTATTTCATTTTTTGAATGGTCTTTAACCCCCTCTTGCTTGTCTCATTTAATCTTTATTATTATCCAGTTATTGAGACAATTGAAAAAACGGTGTTTCCTTGTTCTGGGATCCTTTTTTTGTTTTAAATCAGTGGGTTTAGACATTACTTCGGTGCTTCTTAATCCTTACAAAATGGCAGCAACATACCCCTTTTGTGATTTCTTTCTATCAAAGAATCATATAAACGCTCGATTCCCGCGTGATACACTTTGAATCGAAAGACTTTTCTCAATTTCAACAAATTTTACTTTTTACTTTTGAATTAAAAACTTGACTGAATCGGATCCTTTCAATTTCTATATTGATATATATGATATACTTACAAAGTTGTTCCAATTTATTGATTGGTATTAACCCTAGATTCTTGCCCCCTGAAAGATGAATCCATACTTTCTACCCGAGCTCCATCATGTACTATATTCATTACAACCTAACAAAAAAGGATTCTAGTGAAAACAGAACAGATGTCGGGTCAAGAGCACCTTCATTCATAGAAAAGATGGCGGATGTAAGAATAAAAATCCACAACGGATCGTGTCCTTCAAGTCGCACGTTGCTTTCTACCACAGCGTTTCAAACGAAGTTTTACCATAACAAAAAATTCCTCTAATTTGGAACCCATACGGAATTGATTCAATTATGGAATCATGAATAGTCATTGGTTCCGTCGATACATAAACATATTAATCTATACCCTTTTTTCTTCTATACAAATTCTTCTATACAAAGATGGCAAAAATTTTTTTGAAGCAATCTTAGCAAGATCCCACCTATTATTGTATGTTATTGTATGAATGCAACACTTTAACTTTACTTTTTATTAAAAAAATTAAAATATCTGTTTCTTTTCGAATTGAATCATCAACGATTTAAAGCAGATAAATGGATTGACAAAAAAAACCCCATTTTATTTTTTTGTGTGAGATAGATAAAAAAGACCGATCGAAGAGAATATTTAAGTACTTGTTCTTTCGATTCGAATTTTATTAATAAGATAAGATGAACGAATTAGGGGTTTTTCGTACCTATGAGATAGACTGAACTACAGTCTTTATTATGGATCCGTTACATATGTAACTTGATTCGTTATTAATGAGATTCGGACATACACAGATATACATATATTTAAAATAAGACCTCCTGTTACTGTTACTAATTAAGAACTATCTATCCCACGACGCTCTGGGAATGCTGAATCAGAACAAAAATAAAAAAGGATACCTTTTGGGGAAAGGATACTCTCTAGGGACAAAGACAAACAAGTCCAGATTAGGCGCTTGCTCCTAATTTTTTAGTTTACCCAAACCCAGTCTTGTCTTAAGAGACTTAATCCCACTAATTGAATGTAATAACCCTCCTCTTGTTTAGAATAAAGAGATCCTAATAATTTGGCTACCCCATTTTTTTAAGTTTAATTTGAATGGATAAAGAATAAGATATAGGATATAGGAAAGAAGTGCTCTTTCTTAGTGTAATTCAAAATTAAATGTATCGTTGAAAATTTAAAAAGATATGAGACGTAAGGTTTTTTCTTCAAATTAAGTAGCTATAAACCCCTTCAATATGAAGGGAATGAACATATCATATGATGAAAAATCCGGCCATACTTTATTTTTTAATTAGTTGAATTCAACTAGGGTGTGACCTATGTTACCATCATATCTTGATGACAAACAAATCTATTTAGTAATATCTGTATGTTGTGAAAAACAAAGATATGATTCATAAAAGAATCATTCAAAATTATAAAAGAAACAAGAATGACATTCTATCCAACTATCAAATATTAGGCATTTAAACATAACGTTACTTTCAAAATAAACTTTTACTCTGATACAATGTATCTACCTGGGACGAAAGGATTCGAACCTCCGAATACCGGGACCAAAACCCGTTGCCTTACCACTTGGCCACGCCCCATCTATACTTCCATTTTATACTAATAAAGAATAATATTAGTATTGGGTCTTGGTCAATTACAGGGCAATTTTATATATAAAAT